TTAGCCTTTGTTTCCTCTGTGCCCTGTCTTCTTTAAAGATTCATCCAATGGAATCCCGACTCCCTTTCTTTTTGATTTCCATTCTATTTATAATTAGAACCTAATTAAGATAGGATGACTAATGTATGCAGCCTAATGAGGAGTAATACTATAAAAATAAAGAACTCTATTTCAGAACTATGAGACAGAATATTCTGTTTTCTTATTTACTCTTTCTTTATTTTTGGATTTTATTTCAATTTTTCTATTTTATAGAAAGTAGATCGATTTAGATAATGTATATATAAGCAAAGTAATATACTTCAAACAAAGTAGGAATTCGCAAGATGGAGAAAATCATTGCAGTTATTATAGGGAAGTCTAGGGACTTAGAGCATATCCTATTTGAAGGAGGATGGAATTCAAATCAGGTAAGGGATCCTTCCTTCTATTGATTTGATAGAAATTCGTTTTTCTTTTCCTGTCTCTAAGATTTTCGATGAATGAGCCTGTGGTAATGCTTTTATCTCTATTCTATGGCGCAAGCGACCGTCCAGTCTATAAACAAGTACTAATGAGGAAATGAAAACTATACTAAAGGAAACATAGGATCTCTATCCTAAAATCTAAAAAAAGGACATATTAGGGCTATACGGATTCGAACCGTAGACCTTCTCGGTAAAACAGATCAAACGGATTATTATCGAAATGATTCGAACTGTTTCAAAGACCCAACATGCATTTTTTTGCATTGGGCTCTTTCATCAACTGATGTAAAGATCAGTTAGTCCACCATAGTTTTTCTTTACGGAAAGATAATGAGATGGCTCCCTGTGCTCTGGTTGATTATTTGTATTATGATCTATCTAGGAGCAATACCAAAGTGTTTCAAAGGAGGATTACCTTGACTTAGGTCTGCCTCCGGCCTAAATTAAATCAACCTAAGTGAAATGGAGTCTCTATCGTTCCGCTGCAAGAGTTGACTATGAGACTTCATACACCTTAAAGTTCATAGAACGAAAAGAAGTTTTTTGGAGGCCCTTATCCTCATTACGCCTAGCATTTAGTGGGCTGGATATTTACCTTATCAACTAGCAAATCAATAAGGGTTCTATTTGATTAGGCACCTGAATTGGCACCTGAATCGGACTGAACCGACTGTTTGTCAGGCTACTGTTCTCCTATTCTCTCGAATCCATGAAGTAAGACATTGATTTTGCAATAAGATCAATTATGTTCATTGCATAATAAGCTCCCTTGAAAAGCATTGGCGCACGTGTAAGCGAGTTGCTCTACCGAACTGAGCTATAGCCCTTGTCAGAGATATCTTAACATATAGATAATTTCTTGTCAAGATGAATATTCTCTAATGCCAGAGGATATCCCTTTGATCTGTTTACTATATAACATACCAATAACGGAGCAGTATTGCTTATAAAAAGGATTCGATCTATAATCGATCGAAGTAATGGGTCTTCCTTTGTGGTGATAAATTGCCTACTTAACTCAGTGGTTAGAGTATTGCTTTCATACGGCGGGAGTCATTGGTTCAAATCCAATAGTAGGTAGGTAGGTAGAAAAATTACTAGATAGCATTGGACTTACTTCGCTTCGCTATCTAATAACTTTTTCTACCCCTCTTCCCTTTTTCTTTGTATCAACTAAACCATTGGATTGTATTCAATTGGATGGGGGAATCCAATTGATAGCCTCGACTCGTATCCTAGCTCGTCTGAGAGCTAGCTTCGCTTCAACCAACTCTTTCGTACCCTCAGCTCTACTCAAGTTAGCTTCGGCTATTTCAAGTGCCTGTTGAGCTTCTTCCGGATCAATGTCACTACCCAGTTCCGCATCATTTCCTAAAATGATGATCTCATTATTAACTATTCTCGCAAAACCGCTCCACAGAACCGCCGTTAACCATTGGTCGTTGAGGAGGCGTATTCTCAAAGGACCCATATCTACAGCTGTGTTAATGGGGGCGTGGTTTGGTAATACGCCAATTTGGCCACTATTAGTAGATAAAATGATTTCTTTCACTTCACAATCCCAAATAATTCGCTTAGGAGTTAGTACATAAAGATTTAATTTCATTTCTTCAATTTGTTCTCCTCTTCTAAGTTTATAGCTTTCGTGCTAGCTTCATCGATGTTACCCACCAAATAAAAAGCTTGTTCGGGTAGGCCGTCTAATTCTCCGGAAAGGATTAGTTGAAATCCCCTAATTGTTTCTGCAAGACCAACATACTTTCCTGCAGAACCGGTAAAAACTTCTGCCACAAAGAACGGTTGTGATAAGAAACGTTCAATTTTTCGTGCTCTTGCTACAGTTAAACGATCCTCCTCTGATAATTCATCCAACCCAAGAATTGCGATAATGTCCTGAAGTTCTTTGTAACGTTGTAAAGTTTCCTTAACTCTTTGCGCAGTTTCATAATGTTCGTTGCCAACGATCCGAGGCTGTAACATAGTTGAGGTTGAATCTAAAGGATCTACTGCTGGATAAATACCCTTGGAAGCTAATCCTCTGGAAAGTACGGTAGTAGCATCCAAATGTGCAAATGTTGTGGCAGGAGCAGGGTCGGTCAAATCGTCCGCAGGTACATAAACTGCTTGGATCGAAGTTATGGATCCCTTTTTTGTAGAAGCAATTCTTTCTTGCAAAGAACCCATTTCTGTACTAAGAGTAGGTTGATAACCCACTGCGGAGGGCATTCTCCCTAATAAGGCGGATACCTCCGATCCTGCTTGAACAAAACGAAAGATATTATCGATGAATAGAAGCACGTCTTGCTTATTAACATCTCGGAAATATTCTGCCATAGTTAGGGCAGTTAAACCAACTCTCATACGAGCTCCCGGCGGTTCATTCATTTGACCATAGACTAGAGCTACCTTTGATTCCTCCAAATTTTTTTCATTAATTACTCCGGATTCCTTCATTTCCATATAAAGATCATTTCCTTCACGAGTCCGTTCCCCTACTCCGCCAAATACGGATACGCCTCCATGAGCTTTAGCAATGTTGTTGATTAATTCCATGATGAGTACTGTTTTACCTACTCCAGCCCCCCCAAATAGTCCTATTTTTCCTCCACGTCGATAAGGAGCTAAAAGATCGACCACCTTAATACCTGTTTCAAAGATGGATAATTTCGTATCTAGCTCGATAAAGGCAGGCGCAGATCTATGAATAGGGAATGTTGCATTAATATCTACAGGACCCAAATTGTCAATAGGTTCCCCAAGAACGTTGAAAATTCGTCCGAGAGTAGCTCCACCGACTGGAACACTGAGAGGAGCTCCCGTGTCAATCACTTCCAATCCTCTCATCAACCCGTCTGTAGCACTCATAGCTACAGCTCTAACTCGATTATTTCCTAATAATTGTTGTACCTCACAAGTCACATTAATTTGCTTACCGGCAGTGTCTCTACTCTTGACTACCAAAGCGTTATAAATATAAGGTAACTTGCCCGGGGGAAAAGTGATATCCAGCACGGGTCCAATAATTTGATCGATACGCCCTATGCTTTTTTCTTCAATTGTGGAAACCCCGGGACGAGAAGTAGTAGGATTGGTTCTCATAATTATCACATAATTTTCAAAAAAAAAAGGAATTTGTCGAATTTTTTCTTGTTGAATAATGCCAAATCAAATCCAAAAAAATAGCCAAAAATCCAAAAGTCAAAAGGAAATGAATTAGTTAATTCAATAAGAGAGAAAGGGGGACGAGGACTTGATTTCGTTGCCCAAGCGAATCCCATTCAATCGTTTACTCATGGAATGAGTCCGTTGGAAAGTTCAATCAATCTTTTTTTTCATATACATTTCGCCTTTTGTGGAGGATCTGTCCCTACTCTACTTTCCTATCTAGGACTTCGATATACAAAATATATACTACTGTGAAGCATAGATTGCTGTCAACAGAGAATTTTCTTAGTATTTAGGTATTTACATTCAAAATAAGAAAGGGGCCTATTAAGAACTTGTAAAATAAGGATTAGGGATTGATTTGGGTTGCGCTATATCTATCAAAGAGTATACAATAATGATGGATTTGGTGAATCAAATCCATGGTTTAATAACGAACCATGTTAACTTACCATAACAACAACTCAATTCCTATCGAATTCCTATAGTAGAATTCCTATAGGATAGAACATACACAGGGTGTACGCATTATATATGAATGAAACATATTCATTAACTTAAGCATGCCCTCCATTTTCTTTAATGAGTTGATATTAATTGAATACCCTTTTTGTTTTAAAAGATTTTTGCAAAGGTTTCATTTACGCCTAATCCATATCGAGTAGACCCTGTCGTTGTGAGAATTCTTAATTCATGAGTTGTAGGGAGGGACTTATGTCACCACAAACAGAAACTAAAGCAAGTGTTGGATTTAAAGCTGGTGTTAAGGATTATAAATTGACTTATTACACCCCGGAGTATGAAACCAAGGATACTGATATCTTGGCAGCATTCCGAGTAACTCCTCAGCCCGGGGTTCCGCCCGAAGAAGCAGGGGCTGCAGTAGCTGCCGAATCTTCTACTGGTACATGGACAACTGTTTGGACTGATGGACTTACCAGTCTTGATCGTTACAAAGGGCGATGCTATCACATCGAGCCCGTTGTTGGGGAGGAAAATCAATTTATCGCTTATGTAGCTTATCCATTAGACCTATTTGAAGAGGGTTCTGTTACTAACATGTTTACTTCCATTGTGGGTAACGTATTTGGTTTCAAAGCCCTACGCGCTCTACGTCTGGAGGATCTGCGAATTCCCCCTACTTATTCAAAAACTTTCCAAGGTCCGCCTCATGGTATCCAAGTTGAAAGGGATAAGTTGAACAAGTACGGCCGTCCTTTTTTGGGATGTACTATTAAACCAAAATTGGGATTATCCGCAAAAAATTACGGTAGAGCGTGTTATGAGTGTCTACGCGGTGGACTTGATTTTACCAAAGATGATGAAAACGTAAACTCACAACCATTTATGCGCTGGAGGGACCGTTTTGTCTTTTGTGCCGAAGCAATTTATAAATCACAGGCCGAAACCGGTGAAATCAAGGGGCATTACTTGAATGCGACTGCAGGTACAGTCGAAGAAATGATGAAGAGAGCTATATTTGCGAGGGAATTAGGGGTTCCTATTGTAATGCATGACTACTTAACTGGGGGATTCACCGCAAATACTACTTTGGCTCATTATTGCCGCGACAATGGCCTACTTCTTCACATTCACCGGGCAATGCATGCAGTTATTGATAGACAGAAAAATCATGGTATGCATTTTCGTGTATTAGCTAAAGCATTGCGTATGTCTGGGGGAGATCATGTCCACGCCGGTACAGTAGTAGGTAAGTTAGAAGGGGAACGCGAAATGACTTTAGGTTTTGTTGATTTATTGCGCGATGATTTTATTGAAAAAGATCGTGCTCGCGGTATCTTTTTCACTCAGGACTGGGTATCTATGCCAGGTGTTATACCGGTGGCTTCAGGGGGTATTCATGTTTGGCATATGCCAGCTCTGACCGAAATCTTTGGAGATGATTCCGTATTACAATTTGGTGGAGGAACTTTAGGACATCCTTGGGGAAATGCACCTGGTGCAGTAGCTAATCGGGTGGCTTTAGAAGCTTGTGTACAAGCTCGTAACGAAGGGCGCGATCTTGCTCGTGAAGGTAATGAAATTATCCGAGCAGCTTGCAAATGGAGTCCTGAACTAGCCGCAGCTTGTGAAATATGGAAGGCGATCAAATTTGAGTTCGAGCCGGTAGATACTATAGATAAGTAGATAAAACTAGATATAAAGAAGGTCTAAATAAAAAAGAAGCGAAATAGAAAGAGAAAAAAGCAGTTACGAAATGCAGTAATTCTTCTTTATTCTTCTAATTGATTGCAATTAAACTCGGCTCAATCTTTTTTTTAAGATTGAGCCGAATAAAAATAGATCTTGATACGATCATGAGACTTGACAAATCGAGATTCCTCTATTCTATATATTTAGAATATATAAAGGTATAATACAATAAATAAATACAAATATAGTATTATCATATGATAATGGAATCAAATACGCAGTATTTACAGAAAAAGTCTTTATTTATTGGGAAAGAATCAATGAAAAAAGATTAGGAATCGCAATGCTACTATACGCGTCCGGAGGAGTATTCGGAATAATATTCTTCTATAATCCATTCTTGTGTCTTGCGCGGGGTCTTACTAACAGGACTTCGCTGCACGGGACGGGTTTTCGTCGAAAAGCTAACTCCACCCGGCATTTTCATACCCTTTGGGTGGTATATCGCCTTAAAAAGTCTAAGGGGGTAGTATGAGATCTGTAGTAGGTAAGAGAATTTGCCCTTTGATTTTGATTGAGTATGCTATTTTTCCGCCTTTACCGCGCATTATTGTATGAGCTTCTAGAGGATAGAGGAGCACGTATGCAGGAAGGAAATTACAGCTTAATAAAAAAGTCTAAAAAAGCTTCAACTTTACGGCACTATCAATCAACTAAAAAGCCCTATGTATGAATCCTTACAACCGGTGGGATAGGATAAGAGCGAGTTTCGGTATACTGGGGTTGGGGGATATCCTTATTTCAAAACCTGACGCGCATCTTGCGTTTGTGGGGGTCCGAGAGTGGTTGAAGAAGTATTGCATGTGGAAGTAGGTAGACGAAACTGATTTAGGATTCGAAATGGGCGCATTCGACTAAAAGTCGTACTGAGACCTTTTTTAAAGGGTATTCTGAAAGAGGTATTTCATTTTCACAATCGCTTTCTTTTGAATCCAATTTCAAGTTCGATTAGAAGGATAGAAAGGCCATGAGGACGGGAAAAGAAAAATCAAATCTTTTTAATCTCCTTTTTTGCAATTTTCTTATTATCCATTCCATTCATTTTTTTTTATAGAATACTAAAGTATTCTATAGTATTCTATAAAAAATCTTTATTTTGCAAACTAAAAAATACAATAGTCAATATTCCTTATAATAGATATACTTAATTATATTATAAGAATCCTAAGATATTTTTCGAATAGATAGAAATAGTAAATTTGAATTGAGACACCTATTCTATGACGGATTTTAACTTACCTTCTATTTTCGTGCCTTTAGTAGGCTTAGTATTTCCGGCAATTGCAATGGCTTCTTTATTTCTTTATGTGCAGAAAAATAAGATTGTCTAGAACCGATGGGGCCGAATTTTCTCAATGTATTTCCACGCAGGATCATAATACAGATATTTTTTAGTGTAAGTAATATAATATGGTAGGGTATGTGGCTCTTTCTACACACAAATGAAAAACGGCTATGGATGCGGATATAGGCTACGAGCATAAATGCATGCATATGCGGAGCCGGGTATAGCGAGTTTTATTTTAAGTAGATCAACAGATATTTTTTGAATAGAAAGTCAATGTATCTAACCAATTATTTCACAGGAGTACTAGTTACTGAAGGCGATTTCAGAATCAAAAAAAGTAAAGTCAAAATCATTTAGCTTATTCTCTCAATTTCAATCGACCGCTGCTGGATTTAGTATATCTAATATGAATTGGCGATCAGAACACATATGGATAGAACTTCTAAAAGGTTCTCGAAAAAGAGGTAATTTTTTCTGGGCCTGTATTCTTTTTCTAGGTTCACTAGGATTTTTATCGGTTGGGGCTTCCAGTTATCTTGGTAAGAATATGATATCTGTACTTCCATCTCAACAAATTCTTTTTTTTCCACAGGGGGTCGTGATGTCTTTCTACGGAATCGCGGGCCTATTCATTAGCTCCTACTTGTGGTGCACTATTTTGTGGAATGTAGGCAGTGGTTATGACCGATTCGATAGAAAAGAGGGAATAGTGTGCATTTTTCGTTGGGGATTCCCTGGAATAAAACGTCGCGTCTTCCTTCGATTCCTTATGCGGGATATCCAATCAATTAGAATTCAGGTTAAAGAGGGTCTTTATCCTCGTCGTATCCTTTATATGGAAATCCGGGGCCAGGGGGTCATTCCCTTGACTCGTACTGATGAGAAGTTTTTTACTCCACGAGAAATTGAACAAAAAGCTGCCGAATTGGCCTATTTCTTGCGCGTACCAATTGAAGTATTTTGAATACCGATTTAATTTTTTTGAAATGAATTGAATGAATTGGATTCGTTATTGTAAGGAGATTTTTGAGTATTTATCTAAAGAAAGGAACAAACGAGGATAAGAGAAAATTGCTTCTAATTTGTTTTGTCCAAGTGAGATATATGGCATAATATTCTTCCATTTTCATCTGAAAGGGCTTTTTTTTTTATTCTATTTCTCTATTCCACTCCATCTAGATCTAAGAAAGAACCCAATGCAATGAAATTCCACTAGTATACAAAAAAGAGGAATAGATACAAGGTCTCAAACCTTGTTATAGAATTTTTGCTTCAAATAAAAAGAAATATCATATAGAGTCAGCGAATGAAATAGAGTCAGCGAATGAAGCAGATTCATTAACAACTCAATTTACAGATCAAAAATGAAAAAAAAGAAAGCATTGCCTTCTTTCCTATATCTTGTATTTATCGTACTTTTGCCCTGGGGAGTCTCTTTCTCTTTTAACAAATGTCTGGAACTTTGGATTAAGAATTGGTGGAATACCAGGCAATCTGAAACTCTCTTAACTGATATTCAAGAGAAAAAGGTTCTAGAAAGATTCATAGAATTAGAAGAACTTTTTCTCTTGGACGAAATGATAAAAGAGAAACCGAAGACACATGTACAAAAACCTCCTATAGGAATACACAAGGAAATAATACAATTGGTCAAAATAGATAATGAGGATCATCTCCATATCATTTTGCATTTCTCGACAAATATAATCTGTTTGGCTATTCTAAGTGGTTCTTTTTTTCTGGGTAAAGAGGAACTTGTCATTTTGAATTCTTGGGTTCAGGAATTCTTCTATAACTTAAATGACTCAATAAAAGCTTTTTTGATTCTTTTAGTTACTGATTTTTTTGTTGGATTTCACTCCACCCGCGGTTGGGAACTACTAATTCGTTGGGTCTACAACGATCTTGGATGGGCTCCTAATGAGCTAATTTTCACTATTTTTGTTTGTAGTTTTCCAGTGATTCTAGATACATGTTTTAAATTTTGGATCTTTTTTTCTTTAAACCGTCTATCTCCTTCGCTTGTAGTCATTTATCATTCAATTAGTGAAGCATAAACTCATTCGATTTCCTGATATTAATCAAATTAGCATCTTTCTTCCTTTAGAAAGAAAGCCCTTTTCCATTTTAGCAAAATTCTTTCTATTTCTACCTGCTCAAGGTATTCATCATTCCAGTACAACTGTTGCAGTAGAATGACAACAGACTCGTGTATAGGGAACTAGATTAGCTTAGCTACCTATCTAATTTATTGTAGAAATTCTGGGATCTGCGATTGGATATGGAAAATAGAAATACTTTTTCTTGGGTAAAGGAACAGATGATTCGATCGATTTCTGTATCGATCATGATATACGTAATAACTCGGACATCTATTTCAAATGCATATCCCATTTTTGCGCAGCAGGGTTATGAAAACCCACGAGAAGCAACCGGACGAATTGTATGTGCCAATTGCCATTTAGCTAATAAGCCCGTGGATATTGAAGTTCCCCAAACTGTGCTTCCCGATACTGTATTTGAAGCAGTTCTTCGAATTCCTTATGATATGCAACTGAAACAAGTTCTTGGTAATGGGAAAAAGGGAGGGTTAAATGTGGGTGCTGTTCTTATTTTGCCCGAGGGATTCGAATTAGCGCCGCCCGACCGTATTTCTCCTGAGTTGAAAGAAAAGATAGGAAATCTTTCTTTTCAGAGTTATCGTCCCGATAAAAAAAATATTCTTGTGATAGGCCCTGTTCCCGGTAAGAAATATAGTGAAATCGTCTTTCCCATTCTTTCCCCCGATCCTGCTACGAAGAAAGACGTTCATTTCTTAAAATATCCCATATATGTAGGGGGAAACCGAGGAAGGGGACAGATCTAT